AAATTAAGCCCGCAAATTCCTTGAGTAAGAACCGTTGGATCATCATTTATTCAATGAATATACATAATGACTAAAAATCCAAAGAGACCTTTGGACTTGCATCAAAATAAGCATAAACGGGCGTTTGAAAGAATAAAAATCTGTCAATTTCTAACATAAATTCTAAATCTAACTCTTTGAAAAAAAAAATGCGTAAATCCGGCCACGAGGTCTGAATATTAAGTATGAATCATAGTTCTAAATATTTTGTAATATATTTTATATATTCCGTGCTTCAGAGACGAGCAGAGAATGAGAATATCCGACGAAATAAAACCATCTCTAGCAAGATGACAGACCTATTCTCTGTACTATCTATAGGATCCATTCTAACAAGTCACACACTCATATTCCGGAAATACAGAAACAAAGAAATTTCACGGTCGAACTGCCAAATATAGAATGGGCTAAAAATTAGAGGTCTACATGCTTCACTTTTTCTTGAAAGGCTAGTTAAGTTAATAGAATCTAATTCATTGAAATTCCATCCAGTAAAATAGAAGAATTATAAATCTCCAAAATAATAGATAGGAATATCGCAAATAGAGCCATTGCAATACCCATCAAAGGCGTAGTTCCCCACCCAGGAGCTACTTTACCATATTCTGAATTTAACGGTTTCAATAAATCCCCTACAATAGTTCGTCTTGAACCAGATCTAGAAGTACCCTCAACGGTTTGTGTAGCCATAAATCCTATTTTATATTCATTGAGATCTGTTGACTTTGTATACCATTCCGTTGTAAATAAATGATCTTAGCATAAATCCATTGTGGTCTTGAAACTATATAATAATGGAAACAGCAACACTAGTTGCCATCTTTCTATCTGGTTTACTTGTAAGTTTTACTGGGTACGCCTTATATACTGCTTTTGGGCAACCCTCCCAACAACTAAGAGATCCATTCGAGGAACACGGAGACTAGTTGAAGTAATGAGCCTCCAAATTTTGGAGGCTCATTACTTTCAATTGAGATACAGAAAAATCATTTCGTCTTTTTAGTTGGAACTTTAGGTGGTTCTCGAAAAAAGATAGCGAAAAAAATTATTCCTAGAGTTGAAACTAAGAGGAATGTATAAACCAAAGCTTCCATAGATTCGATCGTGATTTACAATTATAGCTTCCATACCTGTTTATTTGAGACCATCTCCCGGATAAAGAAAGAGCAAGGCAAGAGTTAAAGAAAAAACAGCGATTCAAATCAAGATTTTTTCTGTATCTTATATCAAATCACAAAACTAAATATAAAAATATATATGTATTGTATCAGACTACTTGTCTTCTTGTAGTTGGATCTCCAAGTTTTTGGAATGCTCCAAATTCCACTTGAGCATCCAAATCTGGGTCAATACCAGCAAAAACATCCCTGAACAAGGTTCTAGCGCCATGCCAAATGTGTCCGAAGAAGAAGAGCAAAGCAAATGAGGCATGTCCAAAAGTAAACCAACCCCTCGGACTGCTACGAAAAACACCATCGGATTTCAAAGTAGCACGATCTAATTCAAAAATTTCACCCAATTGAGCACGTCTAGCATATTTTTTCACAGTAGCAGGATCACTATAACTGACTCCATTGAGTTCACCGCCATAGAACTCAACAGTTACACCTACTTGTTCGACACTATATTTCGATTCCGCCCTTCTAAAAGGAACATCGGCTCTAACAATTCCGTCTCCGTCTACCAAAACAACCGGAAATGTTTCAAAAAAAGTAGGCATACGCCGTACAAAAAGTTCATGCCCTTCTTTATCCCTAAAGATAGGGTGTCCTAACCAACCAACCGCTATTCCATCCCCGTTATCCATTGAACCCGCTCTGAATAATCCCCCTTTCGCCGGATTATTGCCGATGTAATCATAAAAAGCCAATTTTTCAGGAATTTTAGACCAAGCTTCAGATAAACTTTGCTTTTCAGCTAGCCCTGCACTAACTCTTCGATATATTTCTTGTTGGAAGTATCCTTGATCCCATTGATAACGAGTTGGACCAAATAATTCAATCGGAGTAGTTGCTGAGCCATACCACATAGTTCCAGCAACTACAAAAGCTGCAAAAAAGACAGCAGCGATACTACTGGAAAGGACAGTTTCAATATTTCCCATACGTAATCCTTTGTAGAGACGTTGGGGCGGACGGACACTAAGATGGAATAGACCTGCTAATATGCCCAAAGTTCCTGCTGCAATATGATGAGAGGCTATTCCTCCCGGAACAAAAGGATCAAAACCTTCCACACCCCATGCTGGATTTACAGCTTGTACCCTTCCCGTCAGTCCATAAGGATCGGATACCCAGATTCCGGGCCCATACAATCCTGTTACATGAAATGCGCCAAAACCAAAACAAGCCACCCCTGAGAGAAATAAATGAATTCCAAAGATCTTGGGCAAATCCAAAGAGGGTTTCCCCGTGCGTTCATCACAAAATATTTCTAGATCCCAATACACCCAATGCCAAATAGCTGCTAAAAAGCACAAGCCAGAAAACACAATATGTGCACCAGCCACACCTTCGTAACTCCAAATACCCGGATTTGTTAGAGTCCCCCCTGTGATACTCCAACCACCCCAGGAATTGGTTATTCCTAAACGAGTCATGAAGGGTATAACGAACATACCCTGTCTCCACATTGGATCAAGAACAGGGTCGGAAGGATCAAAAACCGCTAATTCGTATAGAGCCATCGAACCGGCCCAACCAGCAACCAGAGCAGTATGCATTATATGGACAGAAATTAAACGGCCGGGATCATTCAATACAACCGTATGAACACGATACCAAGGCAAACCCATAGAAATACCCCCCTTTGTTTTTCAATTAAAAATAGACGCTATGTAACTTTATTGCACTGTAAAAAAACTATACTATGGACCATTTTTAGTGGATTATCTCGGGGAAAGGATTCAAATTTGTTCTATATTTTTCTATTTTTTAGTAATAATATTTTTTAATAAAAATAGAACAATTTTGTTCGTAGGAAGAAAAAGAAGCAGATTTATTCTACACCGGATAAGTACCAATACGCAATGGTAGGGCGTTGCTAGTATTTTATAGGAATAACTGCATCTAGATTTGTTCATCATCGCAAAGAAAAGACCTATTTGTAACCAATTTCTTTTATTCATTCTTTTTCTGAACTTCTTAATAATATTTTATCTCTGGTGATCCAAGATAAAATATTATTAAGACAATAAACCCATTTTTACGCTTTCACATCAAAGTGAAATATAGTACTTCGTTTTTCTTTCGTTTAATGCCAATTGGTGTTCCAAAAGTACCTTTTCGAAATCCTGGAGAAGAAGATGGATCGTGGGTTGACGTATAGTGCGACTTGTCAGATTTATTTGGTTATATGGTATTTCCCCGTTCTCTTACCTGATTGAGATATCCTCTCTTTCGCCCAAGAAAGATTGATTGAATCATCAAAAATTTGGAGCGTGAAATGCAACGAATAAAATTAGAAAAAAAAAAAGAAATCTATTTTTAGGGGATATACAGATTAATATTAGCAATTAGACTAATTTATGGTTGCTTTGGGTCGAACAATAAAATGAAGTATCCAGGCTCCGTTTAGAAAAAACCAATTGGTAATATATCTATGATTTCTAGTTAATATCATATTTGATTATATTCTCTTTCAAATTTCTAATATAAAAATAAAAAAGAAGTGATCTCAAACTGTTAATAAATTGAGTAATATGATAAATGCATTGAATATTTAATATTTGGCGGAAGACATGAAAGAAATTGGAATTGAAAAAAAAGAAGTCCTAGCAAAAAGATGTAGTAGTTGGATATTTGGCCTATATATGCAAATAAAAACCCGTCAGATCTTTACTCGGAGTAGAGCATAAACCTAAAAGAATTCAAGAAGACCATTCAGGAACAAGAAAATTACATTGTAATTTGGATTGAATTCCGATGAACGAATACATCAATAAGAGGTTAATCCGAAAAGTTTAGTGAATTTTTTTTTTATTTTTTTTTTTTTTTTTTAATAAAAAAAAACTGGAATCTACACATTGATTCTTTTTTTTTCGCGATGTGTATTGAACCGTATGCATTAAAAGATGCATGTACGGTTCCGAGGGAATACAATTTTAGCCCACTCAACCGACTTTATCGAGAAAGATTTCTTTTTTTAGGACAAGAAGTGGATAGCGAGATCTCGAATCAAATTGTTGGTCTTATGATATTTCTCAGTATAGAGGATGATACCAGGGATCTGTATTTGTTTATAAACTCTCCAGGCGGATGGGTAATACCTGGATTAGGTATTTATGATACTATGCAATTTGTGCAACCAGACGTACAAACAATATGCATAGGATTTGCCGCTTCAATGGGATCTTTTATTCTGGTCGGAGGAGAAATTACCAAACGTCTAGCATTCCCTCACGCTTGGCGCCAATGAGTTTTTTATTTGATGTGAGCTAAAAAAGAAACCAAGACTATGCCTTCGCGATATATGAAATATTAAGTAATAATAGCATGGCACTTCGAATTCGATATGAAATTCTTTTTTTTTTTAATCGTTAACTTATGTATCGAAAGAGTAGTATGAGATAAGGGGTATTTCCTATTTTATCTGATATATCAGGAGACACATTTCAGCGTCACAAACTTTTTTGTTTTCACACCGAAAAACTCTTAACAATATATATTCTTCTGAAAGAATAAAAAAAAAATGTTGGGATTGCTAAATAACAGAGTATATTAATATATAAAGCAACGGAACCATCGTAGTATTTTTTTAACTACTCAAAAAAAAGGATGGTTATTGGATCATTTACCTATGTGAATATGATAGCCCCTATAAATATATATATATATTCCATGTAAGGTAAAAAGGGTATATTCCATTGTAGAGCCGTATGCAATGTGTAAAAGATGCCTGTACGGTTGTTCAATTTTCTCTTTTTTCTATCGTTTTAGTATTAGATTAATATTATTCTTTCGAGATAGAATAATAATTTATTATGTTATTTCATCAGGGTAATGATCCATCAACCTTCTAGTTCTTTTTATCAGGCATCGACGGGAGAGTTTATCTTGGAAGCGGAAGAACTACTGACGCTGCGCGAAACCCTCACAAAGGTTTATGCACAAAGAACGGGCCAATCCTTATGGGTTGTTTCCGAAGACATGGAAAGAGATGTTTTTATGTCAGCAACAGAAGCCCAAGCTCACGGACTTGTTGATCTTGTAGCGGTTGAATAAAAATAAGAGAGATTTTACGCAAGTATATAATGTATTATTTTATCTTCTTACCGGGGTTAAGACAATATTCGATGAATACCTTAATAAAAAAGGATTCATAATTATCCGGTTAGGATTGATCTAAACCATCCCATTCTGTTATATCATTCAACATGCCAACTATTAAACAACTTATTAGGAACACACGACAGCCAATCAAAAATGTCACGAAATCCCCCGCTCTTGGGGGATGTCCTCAGCGACGAGGAACATGTACTAGGGTGTATGTGCGACTCGTTCCGATCATGTACTAGGCAAAAAGAAAAAGTTGATCCAATATAAATGATCAGTAACAGTGATATAGGATAGAATGTAAGAAGACCATCCACTAGACGAAAAAAGAAAATATCGAAAAAAATATATCATATCCTTAGTATTGTAGTATCAAATTAATTTATGGTTGACATTGGGACAAATCCAATCACTTACACTTCTAATTTAAGATGAGAAAGAATTCACCATTGATACCAAATGGTATTCATTAAGCAGGGAAATGCTATTTTAAAAGCAGAAAGATTATACCCTTAACTCTTGACTCCTGCAAGAACGGACTAACAAGGTCAGTTACTTAGTTAATCTTCATAATAAAAAAAAAATACCGTTACTGTATAGGTGGGTCTCCTTGTGAAAGACTTATTACTGCATAATGATGGGTAGAGCAAAAAGTGCAAACTGTACAAGTTAACAATAACATTGATTAAATCAAATGAGGGAGGGGGCTCCGGTGTATAGAGAGGACCTCACCGTTAATAAGCAACCATAAAAACGAAGGAAACCACTATACCTATTTCTATTTACTACTTTTTTCTTTATTATGTTTTTGATATCTAGTATCAATACAATTTCCTATTTCGAGGCTTTTCGCCTCGAAAAAAATCGTGGTCAGGAAGGTTATAGTAGCAAAAGACATTGGAAGTTTTTTTTATACACTGGAAGAATCCGTTTTGTTATTAATAGACTACGAAAGGGAAAAGAAATAACTGAAAGAAAAGAAATCAATTAGTTATTCATCAAAGTTTCATTTATTCAATGACTAGAATTAAACGAGGATATATAGCTCGAAGACGTAGAACCAAAATTCGTTTATTTGCATCAAGTTTTCAAGGGGCCCGCTCAAGACTTTCTCGGACTATTACTCAACAGAAAATAAGAGCCTTGGTTTCGGCTCATCAAGATAGAGGCAGGCAAAAGAGAGATTTTCGTCGTTTGTGGATCACTCGGATAAATGCAGCAATTCGAGCCAATAAACTATACTATAGTTATAGTAGATTAATACACAATCTGTACAAGGGGCAGTTGCTTCTTAATCGTAAAATACTTGCACAAATTTCTATATTAAATAGGAATTGTCTTTATATGATTTCCAACGAGATCTTAAAATAAGATTAAGATAAAGAGGTTGCAAGGAATCCAGTGTAATGTTTTCCTGTTAAGTAAATTTGGGAGGGTAGAGTAGAAATTAGTATGGAAAAATAAAATATAATATGATGGAAAAATAAGATATAATATGAGTATTATAAAGATAAAGTCATTACAATAAACAAAGACGTTTAATAAAAAAAGATTTCTTCCCAAATTCTTTTTTTCTTATTGTGACGACACGGCAATAAATTGAAAATTTTTTGAACAAAATGTCAATTCGCATTTGAAGTCAGATTTCAGTTTTATTTTGATTCAATTGAAGAGCAAACTTATTTATTTTTAATTATAAGACCTGTAGTTCTAGGAGTCGACTCATTTCTTTCAAATTGTTTTTCATTATTAAGAAAGGGTAACAAAGATAAAATACGAGCTTGTTTTATAGCAATAGTAATTAATCGTTGTTGTTTTAAGGTCAATCTATTCACTCGCCTAGATAATATCTTTCCTTGTTCACTAATAAATCGACTAATTAAACTCATATTTCTATAATCAATTCGATCCCCCGATTGTATCGGGGGCAAACGCCTACGAAAAGATCGCTTAGATTTAAGAAAGAGCTGCTTGGATTTAGCCATGGTTTTTTTATTCCTTGTCCTGAAAATCCTAATTCGATTTTGATCGTATCAGAAATGATTTCGAATTAAAAAAAAAAAATTGTTTTGTTTATTATATATTTAAATAAATATAGGATCCGTTATATATAATTTTTGTTGTATATTTAGAAATAATATTCTATTAAATAAAAAATATTAATATAGAATATGTCGTTTTTCGTCTTCCTTGGAACGCAAGGCGGACGCGCGAGAGGTCGGTTAGATCTATTTCTTTATCTCCCCGTGAATCGTATGTTTATAACAAGAGGTACAGAATTTTCTCAATTCCAATCGACTAGGCGTATTATGTCGATTTTTTTGAGTAATATATCGAGAAATGCCCGTTGATTCCTTATTAACGCGGTTTCGAACACAACTCGTACATTCCAAAATAATCCTTACTCGGGCATCTTTACCCCTGGCCATGAACCTCCTTTGGATTTTTGATTGACTGAACTGTTCTTTTTTTCAATTTTCTGACCCGAAGCGAAGAAGAAAGAAAGGAAAGAAAAAATAGAAGTTGCTAAATTGAAATCCAATTATGAAAGATTTCCTTACAATCTATCAATATAGTAATAATAAGTAATATAATGATTTCTAACTCTATACTTATAATTTTTAATTGCTATACAATATTGAATTTTTCATTGAATTATCTTGTATGATATTGTTGTCCCAACAATTCCATTTTCTTTCTCACACTATTATTAATTAATTGAATTTTGGTCCCGGAACCCCAAGTTCGTAGTTTGACTAGGGTAAATCCGCTTCTATTCTTTTAGAATTTGTTTTAATTATAAAACAAAGAAGAGTAAGGGGGATTAGTCACAGATATTTCATTGTAGCTCTAATTTTCTTCAACCCCTTCGCGTCTCACTTACTATAATGAAAAAAAGGGGAATATTAATGCATCCGGAAATAAACGATTAATCTCTATCAATAAACCTGCTAAAGAACCAAACCATAGAGTACTTACTACTGGTGCCACGGAAAGATATGTTTTTAGATTTCGCATTTAAACTCCTCCTTCTTTTTTTTTGTGATTTTATTCTAATTTGTAATACATAATAGTAATACATATATGACCTGATGTGTATATGTAGTTAATGACTGACACTTGTATTTCTACGTCGAATACCTAATGCAGATTGAAATGTACAACAATTCGGGAAAATTTTGCCTTTTCTTAAAACCAAAAAATATGTCCCTTCCGTCTGAGAATTCCCGACAAATATTCATTTTTTTATGGTTTCATATTTTTTCACTATGTATATAATATAAGTCTATTATTTTTATATGTTATATAATATGAGATTAAAAAAAAAAAAAGAACTGACAAGTTGGTATATCAATGAAAGAAATAAAGATGTGGAAAAGAACACAGGGATTCTCTACAATGACACTGTATACCAATTGAAAGGGATGTAGCGCAGCTCGGTAGCGCGTTTGTTTTGGGTACAAAATGTCGCAGGTTCAAATCCTGTCATCCCTACCTATTACTTATCTTATGAGCAGTAAGAAGGGTTCAATTGATATTGATTAAAATTGGATATAGATAAGCAATTAATTTCTTTTTTCTGCTAGTATATATAGCCAAGACGGATTGGCTATTTATTGTGATAATAAAGCGCTCTTAGTTCAGTTCGGTAGAACGTGGGTCTCCAAAACCCAATGTCGTAGGTTCAAATCCTACAGAGCGTGATTAGACTCTTCTTATTTGTGTTAGGTCGAAAATCAAACTGAAATAATTGAACAGCAAATTGAATTTGACCTCCTGTAGATTAAAGCAAATAGGAGGGCAATCAAAAAACGTAGATGGTAATTAATCAAAGGTCCAATTGATCACCACGTCTGTATTGTAAATATGCAGTTACGAATAATCCAGCCAAAGTAATAGGAATTAGACCTAAGACGATTCCAAATAGAAAAACTTCAATCATTTCAATTTATTTGAAAGGTGAAAAAGAGAGGTAATATTTATCCTTAAATCTTAATGGGAATTACCCACGAATCTCAACGACCAAGATTTGAAAATTGACGCGATAAGGAACTATAGAATATGTGAACTATGACAGAAAGATTTTGTCCTGAATTGTTCATTCAATTAATTTCAAATAAGTCGTATCTTGTTCAAAACGATAAATAAAGCTGAGGTTATAGTCAAAGCTACTAGTAGAAAACCGAAATAACTAGTTATAGTAAGCATGAAGAGACTAAATGAAATATGTTCTTTTTATACATATGTTTCGAAAGCACTTCCCTAAATTTCAATTTTGAAAAGCAAAGATAGGAGGATAAACAAAAATACCAATTGAAAGTTTTTGATTCATCCATTATTCTAGATGGCAAGTCTAACAAAAACAGAGTAACATAGTTAAGAAATCAACTCATCATTTGTGACATCTACCCATCTCCAAATTTCGAATCAACAGATTCATTGAGCAACTCTTGAGTTGAGTAAAGTAATAACCACCATATATCTTAATATATATATAATATAAGATTATTAATATATTTTTAATATATTAAAAAAAAAAGTAATAATAGTTGTTTTTTAACTTCATTAAAAAATGAATAGCAATATGGGAGAAAATTACAAAACCGTTTCTTTCTATTTGAATCCTTTTTTATTGTATCGACGAATTCCTTTTTTTTGTTTTACTTTTTTTTTTAGTATTTTAAACC